TCGTGTGTTCTCCATTACTTGTGTGGATAAGGCCTATGTTATAGAGTATATAGCTTCGATCATAGGGATCAATTTCTAATCGCATAGCTTCATAATAATTCTGTAAAGCTTCCGCATAATTTCCTTCTGACTGAGCCGACATCCGTTACGGTCGTCTTCGATTCAAAGAATCTCCGTTTCAGAACCGTACGTGAGATTTTCACCTCATACGGCTCCTCCCTTATGTGCATAATGAGAATAATACATGGAATCAAAAAAGATTTTTATATTCTCGTTATTGACTGAGCGGGGCTAGTGTTTTTACAAGAAATCTCTAGCCAACCTTCCCGCAAAAGATCTTTTTTTAACATCAAACGTGTTGATACTAGATAAAAAGATAACTTCAACAATTTCTTTGTCCCTCACGCCCCTTAATTTCGAGGAATTCGTCACTTCAACAGTCTTCGATGGTTATACGTGTATCCAAAATACGAACGAGATGGATGTTTGTTGGCCCAACCATTCTTCTTAGTTCCGATCTTGATAAGGAAGGGGTCTAATTTCTAACAAAGTTTTCGTGTTGTTGATTCCTAGGCGTAGTGCTTCTTCCTCTATGCCACCTATTGGTACTAATGGAGTGGGGTTGACCTGCAATACATAAATAACCCACATAGGTGTAACCTTTCGCTCAATACTCGAATCGCCAATTGAAGCATCTGAGGCTGCATTAATCGTGGATACACGACAGAGGGAGTTGTTTTTTTACAAACTTCACCCTCAAAAAGCGTAGATTTTTTTATTTTACTTTTTTTTTCTATACCGAATCACGTGTCTTTCTTTTAAGGCTCAAACAAATAAGTAAAATAAGAAAAAAAATCAAATCGCACCATCTCTGTAATAGGTAAATGCCTCTTTTTCTCCTGAAGTTGTCGGAATTATTCGTAATAAGATATCGGCTACAATTGAAAAGGTCTTATCAATAAAATTTCCATTTATCCTTGATCTAGGCATAGATAGCAATCCATTCTATAATTCTTTTCATTACCTCTCGTGAGAAAATGATCCCACAAACAAAGGAATTGCACAGTACGAAATAACATAAAAACAGACTCATTAAAAAAAAAAAAATGGGACGTTTACTAAAATGCTTTCCTTTTGCCAAGCATGAATAATAAGAAATATTTGAATCCGATTCGATTTCATACAAATGGAGTAGTATAAGAATGAAGGGAACTATTCTGATTCCATCAAAATGGAAGAATCAAAGAATTTTTGATTGACTAAGGAAAAAGAATCGAATAATCATTTGATTATGAAAATAGAATAACGGCCTATTTTGTGTTGTGTGCACACCAGGTATACACTACCCAATCAAATATAAAAATCCCCGTGGGTGGTTTATGAATTTTCAATCAATCTCCAAGGTAAGGGGTTAAGAGATCTAAAACTGGAAAATCTTTTGGAATTCCATAAAAATGGAATCCGTAACTAGACTGATAATCTCAACAGAATCATGATCTAAAGGTATCCATTAACCATAGTCTAAAAAAAATGGATAGACCGATCGTTTGATTCATTTCAATTCATTGCTTGAATCGTTTAAAAATATCAGAAAGAAAAAGAAAGGGGTTGGGGAACCACCTAAATAGATATATATCCTTCTGGTTTTTAACAGTTTTTCAAAAACAAAAAGATTTTCTTTATCCACCAGCCTTGAAGGAAAGGTCTTTCTTTGATGAAAATTGGATGAAAAGCTTTCTATATATAGATATAGTTTTCTAATTGATGTCCCATAACTATCTAAGAATCGAATCGAGTGGGAATGACTCGCTATTGCCTCGGTTGCTGGGACATAATCATTATGGAGGAGAGATGGCCGAGTGGTTGAAGGCGTAGCATTGGAACTGCTATGTAGGCTTTTGTTTACCGAGGGTTCGAATCCCTCTCTTTCCGCACCCTCAACAAATTTACCAATGGGACTGCCCACAATATATCAACCCAAATAACAACGCCGACACTATTCCATTCCAAAAGTGCGACCCTTCTTTGATATGGATTCGCTATTTGTACTTTATGTGGTACGTAAAATACTGGAAAGAGCAGACAGGGGATAAAATCTCCCTACTGGTCAATCTATGACACATCAATGGGAGAAAAGGATCCCTTATAAGCCCCTTATTTCGTCCTTTTTTACTTAGACGAAAGGGGGGTCAAATTCTCCGAACCCCTCTTACTCTTCTTCTTCTTTCTTATTTTAGTTAGGTTTAAGTCTGACGAGAATAATATTCGACGACTAGCAATTCATTTATTTTCAAACCGACCCATTTACTATCGATTATTTGATTGACTAATCCTTTATATTGTAATGGGTGAAAAGTCAAATGTTTTGGCACTTCCTCATGGGGGGATGAATCAAGAGAATTTTGAATCATAGCTTTTGATTTTTGATCATCCCTCGCCGTAATAATATCTCGCGGTTTGCAACGATAACTTGGTATATCTACTCTACGACCATTAACTA